TCATTAAAAAGAATCGATTCAATACATTTCTTATGTAACCATGGGTGCTATATTGGATTTGAATCAGATTTCGGATCAATCCATATTGATTGACTGCCTCCTCCATTATGTTGTTGCTAGCAAATACCACTATTTTGGGTTTTGGATCTTTCAAATTATTCCCGCAAGAGGTCTGGACCCATTTTTTTATTATCCTTCGATAAAAAGATTCATTCTCTTCATAAAAAAGAGGAGGTAGAACCAATAAAGAGTGATTTTTCGATTCATCCCTGGAGTTGAATAACTCATTCAAGAAATGTTTTTGATCCAATCCGGAGGAATCAATAGAAAAAGCAAATCCCTTATGATACACCAGATCCGGCTCGGTTATTGATAGAGTGAATAGATCTGCCATTTCTTGAAATATCTCTTCTGATTCAAAATCGTGGTATAATGTGTATCTCCCCCTGTTCCGGTCATGGAATAGATGAAATAAACCCCAAAATGGATTTTTGTTCAAGAATGAAATCTTATTGGAACTGTCCAGTTCATCCTTCGGAACCATATCACATCCCGGATATGATGAAATAGGATGAATTGAGACGGTATTTTGTAAGTACATAATTATCTTGAATAAATTAACTATTTCTTTATTTTCCGATCGCCTGGAAAGAACAAAAGAAACATCTTGTTCTTTCTTCAACAATTTCTGATCTCTAGTAGACCTCTCAGTAGGATTCGAACCCAGATGAAGTTCTGACCATCTGTCAGAGAAAAAAGAACAAGTGGCTCTTGCAGGATTCCCAAGAAATTCTTCGATTTCTTCCGGAAGCAGATGATTATTCATCTGCTTCTCACGTTCCATGAATAGTCGGGACATTAAGGAATATACAGAAAGGATTTTAGGGAATCGCTCTGATTCTATCTCTGTTCGTTCCGTTTGAAGAAAGGAAGTATCCCAACAAAGAATCGATCTTTCTTTTAGTTGTTGAATCTCTCTTTGATTGATCAATGTGTGATATTTCGAATCCTCATTCCTAATGGAATCGAAATGATCCTTGGATTGATCAGAAGATCTTTTCAATTGGCTAGAATCCGTTACTTGAATGAAACTAGATCTCGTGGAATCATATTGAATATTTGATGATACATTCCGTACCTTGCTAAAAAACCGATCCTTGTTTACCAACCACACATTGTCTAACCAAATCCAATTCTCTCTCGACATGTTCCTAAAAAAATCCGATTCGTGCGGACTCTTGCCCCAACTAACGAAGAGATCTTGACGGAATTGCCACATATGAAATTGAGCACAATTTTGCAAAGAAATAGCCCGCTTGTTTCTCAAGAAGAGATGGGAAACATGCTCAATATCATTTGATTGAATAATTGACCCAGCCCCTTGTTGGTTGAAGAAACCCCCCACTTCCTTTGGTATTTTTTCACGAAAAGCAAACATGAGATAATAAATCCAGTCTTTCACTAAGATTTCGAATAGCTGTCCCGAATTCAAGTTGATTATGTTTCGCCTCTTTCTCGGAGAAAGACGATCAAAAAATTCCCAATCATGGTCCTTACGGATCGGATCATCCATATAATATACAAAAAGGAACTCCAGATATTTGATATCTTTCTCTTTGAATGAGATCTCAATTCCAGCGATGGTTTCATTAGATATCTTACAACTAGAATCGCTCTTTTTTCCTATCCAGTTCCTCCACCACCGCGAACCCCAGTTAGATTCAGGCATGATATACTTTTTAGTTATTGGGAGAACCCGAGTACTCTCTTTCGGATCCAGGAAAGAGCTCTCAGAGATCTTTTTTCCTTTTGGAAGATACAGGAGCGGAACAATCAACCTATTGATATTGGAAGAATCAGATGATTCTTCCAATGTATCATTTTGGGGCCCAATGGAATTCATAGGTATAGGAAGAAGCCCTGTCAAATAGAGATTTTTTCTTTCGACCATTTTTCGATTGTTAATACGATATATAAGGACCGCTACTACAAAGAGTACTACATACTTGATCGTGAAATATCGATTGCTTGTTGAACCCTGTGAATTGCGTGAAAGTAGGATACTCCAAATTCGGGAGTTCCAGAGTTTTATAAAACTCTCTTGATGGAAAAAAATATGAATTAAAAATCCCGCTGAATTAAATTGGGTCCATGAATCTAAGAAATAGCGAGAATTCTTGATTTCTCTCATTATCTCTCTCAATTCGAAAATCCAGGATTTGAATTGATGTCCTTTCATCGAATCCTCCTAATTGCATTGATTTATCCGAAAGATTTCACTTCAATTGGAATTTGGTTATTCACCATGTACGAGGATTCCCGCTAAGCATCCATGGCTGAATGGTTAAAGCGCCCAACTCATAATTGGCGAATTCGTAGGTTCAATTCCTACTGGATGCACGCCAATGGGACCCTCCCTCCAATAAGTCTATCGGATTTTTGTTCAAGAATGAAATCTTATTGGAACTGTCCAGTTCATCCTTCGGAACCATATCACATC